CTCATTGAATAATCAGAAACTCATCTTCACTTCTACAACTCCAGATATTCAAAGAATATCTGTACGTTCTTTTTTTTATAGATCAAAGAGCTGAAGTTTCATTCATTTCATATATTATGGATAAGCTAAAAAAAAGAAATTCTAAACTAAATATAAATAAAAAAAAACAATTAAATTTAGAGGGATTCAGTACGATTTGAAATTTTTGAAAGATACTTTTTTCATATGAGCTGAGTCAATAGGATGAAAGAGTTAATGATGCAGAACTATGTACCGCGCACATCACTTAGATGGGGTCCAGAAAAACCCATAAAGTAACAACACAGGGGGAAATAAATAGAATATGAAAAGAAAATCGAAAGAAATGAATGCAAGGGGATCAGATTCTATTTGTATTATATCTGAGATGAATCTTGGCTATTCGTACCCCCCAACTCCCCTAGACCAGGCTTGGGGTCTTTCAATTACTTGTAATATAGAAGAAGTAGTACCATTCTTTGTGAACGAGAGGAGACACAGTATGAACAAATAAATAAAAAGAAGAGGCAATAAAATATATTTCTTTTACATACTTTAGATACTCTTTACTCATCTATAAATATTCTATATTTATTAAATAGATAAGGGGTATCTTATCTCTCCAGCCGCCACTTAGATGGATAAATATGTATCATGATCTATACTATTAATGAACATGTATGTCGACCAATTTGTAGAATAGATACTCATACAAATAACCCATGTGCCAGGAACCAGATTTGAACTGGTGACACGAGGATTTTCAGTCCTCTGCTCTACCAGCTGAGCTATCCCGACCATTCACGACGCATCATCCTCATTTTAATAGATGACTTGGGTCTATGTCAATTAAAAAGACGAAAAGGGGATTACAAAGTGTTATCCAGGCCTTGGTGGAATTTCTTAGATCTTAAAAAAAAAGACTTTGTAAGTTTCAGTACAGTACGGGCGATAATATGATCATTCCAATTTACAATCGGGGTTACTTGCTCAATGATGTTCATTTGTATGTGTATCATATATACCACAAGACTTGTGAAAAGAAAAAAATTAATGAATGAGAAACATAATGAACTTTGAACCGATAACGAAATGAGAGTATAGGATAAAAAATTAGGGAATCAACTGGGCCTTTTTGGGGATAGAGGGACTTGAACCCTCACGATTTCTAAAGTCGACGGATTTTCCTCTTACTATAAATTTCATTGTTGTCGATATTGACATGTAGAATGGGACTCTATCTTTATTCTCGTCCGATTAATCCATTTTTCAAAAGATCTATCAGATTACGATGGAGTAAATGATTTGATCAATGAATATTCCATTTTTTTTTTTACTTGGAATCGATTCACAACAATTCTTTCATTTTTCATATAAACATATAAAAAAAAAAAATATTCGGGTCGTCATTAATCATTTGGTTTGGAGATAGTATTTCAGTACGTATACGTATATATAGGTTTATTCTTCATCCTTTCTGGAGTTTCGATGGAAGGATTCCTTTACTAACGCATCGCAGCCAACTCCATTTGTTAGAACAGCTTCCATTGAGTCTCTGCACCTATCCTTTTTTATTATCACTTTCTGAATACTTGTTTGTTTTCAGAAAACAGGATTTGGCTCAGGATTGCCCATTTGTAATTCCAGGGTTTCTCTGAATTTGAAAGTTATCACTTGGTAGGTTTCCATACCAAGGCTCAATCCAATTAAGTCCGTAGCGTCTACCTATTTCGCCATATCCCCACCTTTTTTGTGATTAGTGTCTTGATGCCGCTCTTCTTTATTCGTTTATTTCTATTAGGCCGGAACCGTTGAATTCATTAGATAGCAGTTCCATATTGGAAAGCGTTTTCTCCTGTTTGGGTTTATTGTCTATCTTCTTTCATCTCTATCGGTGGTCCAATAAGAAAAGATTCTATCAGTTCCGTATTCGAAATTCAATTCAATATAGATGGATATATACCACATATACCACATGTATATTATGTATACACATATATTATGTATATTATTATATATAATAATGTATAATAATGTTATACATAAATATATTATTATATATGCTAATATGCTATGCCCCTATGTTCTATCATTTTTAGCGTGTAATTTTGAATACTTGAACGGTCGATTCGTTTTTTTTTGTCTTAGCTTTCACCTTTCCGAATGAAAACACCAGAATGTTTCATCATGATCGGGATTGCATTTATATGAATTGCACTTTTCTTTTTCATTTTTTTCTTCTCCTTTTCTTAGGGCAGACCCTATATAACAATATAACAATAACATAAATAACATAAAAAAAAGAACTAAAAAGGAATTTTTTTATTATAATATTATTTATATTTTAATGTTATAATCAAAATAATAATTACAATATTACAATGTCATTTTAATTCAAAAAAAAATCTTACTATCTAATTAAGATATTGATTATTGATAAAAATATATTTGATAAAAAAAAACCGAAATTATATATTAATTG